TTCAATTTCTTGATCTGTATCTTCAATTTTTGGAAACTTATAAAGTTCTTCTGTTAAGCCCCGATCAATGAACCTACAAAACCCTTCAAATTGTATCTGATTCAACCCGGGTATTGTAGACATTCCCTCATTTCCGCCCCCAAGCATTTTCAATTTCCTCATTTATAGAGAATATCCCATTATTTTCCCTCATTCTTCATCGAATCATATGAATTGATTTAGCGATACGATAATGGAATTTTTTTATTCTTTTTACTGAATCACATGAAATTTTACTCAACTCCGGATATGGAATGTATGAAATAGCTAGGAACAGAGGAAAAAATAGAATTTTATACTCAAATTGGAATTTGCAACAGATATAAATAAAATGAAAACCTAAACTGATTTTTAATAGAATATCAAAAAAAAAATGGATTTCATTTCTACCATTATTATGATATTACATATTCCAACTCGATTGGATACCAAAAAAAAGAAATGAATTCGGGATTTGATCTGTTCGATGAGATAAAGACCTAATAATCAGAAACAATATAGAATTGATTTTTTTTAGCACTTAATTCACGGATTCAATTGTTCAAAAAAGAATTCTCCGAGAAGAGAGATTATTTTTTTAGTAGAATTTGTAGAATACAATTGAAGTGTGTAACGTAATAAGGTTTGTATTTATTAAACATGCGCAGCAGATATAACTCTAGATATAGCTATCTATCCTATCTATATATATGTCTCTTCCTTTATTGTATTGGAGCCCGATTCGTTCGGGACAGCGTATGTCGTGTTAAATTTCGATTTTCTACTCAATCTATTTAATGAAAAATTTCAAAATTGAAGCACGATAATTTCCAGAAAATTCCATATAAGCATTATCATTATATATGGATAAGATACCCGATTAGATAATATCGTGTAACAATTTATATTCTAGGGTTTACATATACCGATAATTGGTGTTATAATGGAAATGGAGAAGGATTTTTTTTATTGAAAAAAAAAAAATCAATACTGATTAGTTATGTATCAATTTGGATTTTCTTATCTAGGAAAAAACAATTTATTTTAGATTCAAAAAATCCAAGAATCGTTCATGAATTAACAGTTAATAGTTAACGGTTCCGATTTGTGATGAATTTTTACTTTTGTGACTCAAAGTTTGTTTTTTTTTTCAATAGAAAAAAGGAAAGGATCTCTTTTAAGAATGAGATTAAGGAAAACAGAATTTAAGATTAAGATACAAACAAATAAAAAAAAAAAGAAGTTCAGTTTAGAACCCCCTTTTGGGGGATGGAGATATTCTCATATATTTCTTTTGTATCGTTTTGGCGGCATGGCCGAGCGGTAAGGCGGGGGACTGCAAATCCTTTTTTCCCCAGTTCAAATCCGGGTGTCGCCTGTTCAACAAGAGAATTGAAATAGTTTATTCTGTTTTGTTGATAGAAACCCCTGAGAATTTTTTTCCAACAGAAGCAAGAGGAGGAAAGGGACTCTTGATACTTACTTGATGCTAAATTAAATTCTAAGCATCTGGAGGTTTTGCTCTCTAAAATGCTGTACAGTAAATCCCGTTTCGGATTCAAGGAAAGATTTTAGTAAAAAAAAGGAATCGGTAAATCTTGATAGGAGAGTCCTTCCACTCTACTACTAATGCCACTGTACTACTAATGTAGTGTCCGTTTACTTTACTGACTGGGTCTTGAATTCGATTGGGTAGGGATAGGTCGGACAGGGAATCGAATTCCATTTTTATTTGTGGAAGGGAGGGGGGTTGTATAAAGACTCATCAAAGTCTATGAGCGCTCCGGCATTTATTCAATATCAATATTAGTTAGATTGAATAGCTAATTGACTTTCTTTTTTATTTATTTGTTTTATTTATATATCTATTTTCTTCATTTTAATAATCTAATTTATTAATATAAATTCATTAATATATTTCATTTCTATTTATAATGAAAATCAAATTCATATTTCTTTCTAATAAATATTAATAAAACTAAAGATAGAAATTTCAAAATGGAATTGATTTTCTATTTATAAAATATATAAATTTAGATATAAATTGAAAGATATATATAATAATAATTAAAATATATTAATGAATATATTTTAATAGAAATTTAATAGAAAATAAATACAAACAAAAAAGTAAAAAATTCTTTCTTTTCGGTAAACCCTATAGTCAAAGAATTTAATAGGTTGTCTTCCGATTGTTTTACAGAGACGATCAGGAGACGGGAAGGATTAAATCAAATGGGAGATAGGAGTATGTATTAGATAGTGATCCATCTTGATTCTTTATTTATATTATATATATATATAGATATTCTATTTTATATATTATATTCTAATATATATTTCTTTTTTTTATTTTTTTACTTAATGAAATGGGGGGTAACAAAATAAAGCATAGGTTTTCTTATTTCTACCTGCTAGTAACATTAATTTCTTTAATACGCCCAAGGATGTCTCCGGATATTTTGTTTGTGCTTAATGTTTTCCGATTATACTAGAAATCATATAAGGAACTTGTTACATGTTATAATTGGATTTCTTGGATTCTTTCGTCAATAGTGTTAGGCCAGAATCCCTTTTTGACTCTATGCCAGCGATTCCACTGTTATTAGTGAACAATAATGAAATAATTCCTTCATATTGATAGAGATAGGGGACATAATTCACATGGATATAGTAAGTCTCGCTTGGGCTGCTTTAATGGTAGTCTTTACATTTTCCCTTTCACTCGTAGTATGGGGAAGAAGTGGACTTTAAAGGTATTACTACTATTTGAGTTGAAGGATCAAACTCAAACAGTATCAATTGTTTTATCGATTAGATGGTTCTGCAATTTTTTTAATTTCATTAATCCTTTAATTCCATTTCGAATCGGAATTCTATTTTATTCTAGTGGAGTAATGTATTCTAATGTATTGTATGGATAATATATTAATATATATATAAAATACTCTTTCAATCAAACAAATATTTCAATGATTCCTATGTTCGTATTTTGAAGTCAAAGGAATACAAATAATAAGAAATTGATTCCAACCGATAATAAGAAATTGATTCCAACCGATAATAAGAAATTGATTCCAACCGAATTTTTCCTAAAATTTTTTCTATTTCGACGAATTGACTCTTACCAAAGTTCTATATGGACAATGAGGAACCGCGGAACTTTGGAACTTTTTTTTATTTATTTTTCAAAGAAAAAAGTTCTGTTATTAGCGGATCCGCACTTTCTATGGGAAACAAGATAAGCATAGTGATTGTCTAACGAGATATTACATATAATAACATATTGTCGTTACCTTAGGCGAGTCACATATTACATGCTTTGTGTTTTATTATATTTTTTTTATTATTTATTATATTACCGAGATTGGTCTTGAGAATAATAAGAAATCGATAAATTCGAATTGGAAAAATAGAATAAGAGTTGCCTCTTGATTATTTCAGATTGATTGAAACCAATACAAATCAAATACATGAAACAAAGAAAAAAAAAATTGGGACGCTATATTACATATATGTGATTGATATTCTATATATATTAAACCTGTATCTTTATAGAGTCAAAACTTTATACACTACAATAACAATAATAGAAATAGAAAAGATAGTCTGGTAGAAAGAAATAGATTTTTTTCTTTCTACCAGAACTATCTGATTTCATAGAATATTGCCGATTCCAGTCCGATCATTTCATTTAAAACTAAGACGCGAAATTGAAATCTTTTTGATTTCTTCAATCACATTCCATTGATAAAAACTAAGAAGTCAAATTAATCACTTTGACTTACAGTTTTTACGTAAATTATAAGCAAAAAGGCAGTAGGAACTAGAATGAACAGTGCAGTAGCAATAAATGCGAGAATATTGACTTCCATAATCTCATCGTTTCATTTCTCTTTAATTCGCAATAACTCGGGATTTAATCCCATAGAGATGATAAATCTTTTGTCGGTAAATTCAATGGGATAAATTATATCTCGATGATATCAATCAAATCGGATCAATATCATGAATAACAATATCTGAGCTATAAAATGGATTCATTGTCGAGAATTGAATAGTATAACATAGGAAGATCTTTTATCCATACCGAATTCAAAATTGGATTCCTGATCCAATCAATAATTCTTTGACTTTATTTATTAATATTCTTATCCTTGCTTGAATTAGTAATAGGAAATAGGACACATCTATCAAAAGTTCAGTGTAAAATTGGAATGAGATAGATTGTTCCAAATTCGAATAAAATAATTAGTAATTGAAATTAGTACTTGAGGTTACACAAAATCGGAGCCAGAAAAGGATATACTTTTCAAAGTAGTCTATCAAAATCAAAGTAACTATGTTCAATTTATTTTGTATCATGCAAATTCCATTTGTGTGTGTTCGCAGTAAACATATAGTACTATTGCTATATTCCATTGCACAGATCGGGAGGAATCAAAAAAAACCAACCAGGTCCAGTAGTACGCTATCTCTTTCTCTTGGAATCCTGAATATAGCGCTACTAATAATTGTACTAATCCACATATATTTCTTTCCCATCAATCAGTAAATCAGTATTACTTGAAGAAATGGAAATTCTTATATTGATTTGATGAGAAATGTGAAACAAAAAAAAAAAGAAATAAAAAAAACGAGGGATCCCTGTTAGGAATGAAATTCTGTTATTTTTATTCCTTTCACAGAAAATGGAGAGACGAATTGATGTATTTTTGGTTTTTTCGTGGATTTGTATCCATCGGGACTGACGGGGCTCGAACCCGCAGCTTCCGCCTTGACAGGGCGGTGCTCTGACCAATTGAACTACAATCCCAGGAAGAAAAAAGTGTCCGGCATACATATTCTTACGATTTCATGCAAACCTTTCTTTTCAATTTCCATTTTCTAGTAGAACCGTTGTGTTGTAACTGACATAGGCGGGACTGATATATTGATATCTGCATGGATATGCACGTTAGCGAAATCGACACGGATTACTAGTAATCTTTTCATTATTACCAAATCGATTGAAAATCAATCTTTCAATGAAAGAGTCTTTTTTTATTTACTTTACTTTACCCCTTTCCTTAGACTTTATACTTCCGGATTCTGATAGAAATCTATCTCATTAGCAAGATCCGAATTTGATTTGTGGAAAAAATGCTTAATGCTTAAAAAAAGAAATAGCGGTAATTATGTTATGTATCAGATTTTTATTCTTCCGTATCAGCGCATCGGGCATTTCCGGAGAACAACAAATGGTTATATCATTTCATGGCGGATCGGCGAATTATTGGGCCGAGCTGGATTTGAACCAGCGTAGACATATTGCCAACGAATTTACAGTCCGTCCCCATTAACCGCTCGGGCATCGACCCAGGAAGAATCAATTTCAGTCTTTATTGATAATCTACGATCAACTTCCTTTCGTAGTACCCTACCCCCAGGGGAATTCGAATCCCCGCTGCCTCCTTGAAAGAGAGATGTCCTGAACCCCTAGACGATGGGGGCATACTTGCCCGATCGCCATTCTACTATGTTCATAGTATGAACGGTTTTTTTGAAATTGTCAATATATATGGAATGATATGACTCGATCAGAAGGATCTTTTCGTCTTTCATAATTCCATAGAATTTTTTGATTCAGCATATCATTATTATAAAATAAATTGTTCATTCCAATCGAAACTCTATAATTCTAAATAGAAAAATAAATAATACGAAGGATAGAATAGAATCCTTTCAGGAAATGATTGGTTTGCCGGAAAAGGAGAGGGGGTTAAGGTTAAACTTCATTTCTTTCATTTTCATTCATTGTTAAGATTCGGTAGACATTCACACTAAATCGGAAAATTCAAAGGAAATTCAAATAATCAATCCGGAAATCTGGGAAGAGAGATAGGGATCAACAAGTTATTGAAAATTGTTTTTCAATAAGAATTTGGTTGAGGGACAAATTAAATCCATTTATCAATGATTCGATGAAATATCTTGGATCTATATTGAATTGGTGGGCACATGTCTCGATTTTGTTATGATGAGAATCAATTCCATTAGAATCAGTTTTGAAATAATTCATTGCATTGATATTTATCAAATCCAATATCAATAAACCATTTTACTTATGCTATACTCACTGGGGAAATCCAATTTTTTGTTCCTTAATGAGTCACTATGCAGATAAAATATATCTATGTTCATAGATTCTAATCTCATAATAAGTATATGCAGTAAGAAATATATGTACTAGACTCATAGTGGCTAGTTCCTTATTTAGGAATTGAATCAAAGGGGGCCCTTTTAACTCAGCGGTAGAGTAACGCCATGGTAAGGCGTAAGTCATCGGTTCAAATCCGATAAGGGGCTTTTTCCTTTTTTCATAAAACTCCGGCGATAGTATTCATATTGGAAGGAAGAATCGAGATATTGTTAATATTTGTAATAAATTTTGAAAAAAAAAAAGAAAGAATAGAATAAAGTAAGGAATCATAGATCATAGAATTTCATTAGAAAATAGAATAATTCTAATAAGTTATCATTCTAATGAATTAGAATATAGTAATTCTAGTTCTAAAGTGGAAGATTTTTTTACTATTTTATTATGATGAATAATGATAAGTCATTTCCACCAGATATTCCTATTTTCTATTATTCCAATCAAAAGCTATTGGAAATATTTGAAATCAACAAAATCAAAAAAGTAAGTGGACCTAACCTATTGAATCATGACTATATCTACTATTCTGATATTCAAATTCGATAGAGATGAAATTAGAACAGTGGATCTTTTTTTATTTCATTTTCATATTTCTTTGATTTGGACTACGTAAGAATCTGTCGATATTTCCGATTAAATTTTCTTGTTCCTATCCTAGAGGAGGAGTAAATTGCTATTCCCTTCCTCCACGTAGAAAGGTTTATTCCCGGTCTCAATATACAAGCCTTTTTTTTTTTTTTTTAATATCTTTCTTTGATTTCGGAATACAAGAAAAGATCAATTTCCATTAATATATTATATATATATTTCTTATTTATATATATAAGTTTATATATATAATCGATTTAAAATAAATCTATCAAATCATGGCTTCACGTATCAAATATTTTCATATTGATGCATACGCTATTTTTTTCCGGCAATGGATGGGTGCGAGAAAGATACTTTCAATTACACTCTCTTATTATTAACAATACAATATTAATTAAATAATAGAATACAATATTAAATAAAAAAAAAGAGTAATTAAGTAATAAAATATATGATACTGTAGTAGTTTAGTACACATAGAAATTCGAGGAATAAAATACATAAAACTATTTATTATTTTATCAATGTCACGAACAAGATTCAAGAATAAGATTATTTGATGAAACGAGAGGAGTATGTCTGGGGATCCACTGGTAGCGAAAAAAGGGATCATTTCTTTCTTGAACAGTTCTTTCAAAAAATTCATCTATCCGATTTATGAGTTATAAAACAATTCATGACTTAAGGGGTTT